ACCGTGTCCACCATAGACACATCCTACTTCACCCATTTTTTTTACGCATTCCTCACACCTGACCCCGTCTCATATGAGCTTACAGTGTACGAATCCGACAGTCCCTTGCTATCCAGCTTCACCACCACCCTTCATCACAAGAATCCACCGGTTAAGACCCTACTCTCTATTGCCGGAGACCACGCCATCTTCGCTCGCATGGTTACCAAAGCTTCATCACGTAAGAGCTTCATCGACTCCACAATGGAGATTGGACGGAAATACGGATTCGATGGACTGGATCTCGATTGGGAGTTCCGCCAAAGCACTCAAGAGATGGAAGACCTCGGTGTCCTTCTGGAGGAGTGGCGGCTCGCGCTCATAAAAGAAGCCCACACCACCAACCGGAAGCCGCTCCTGTTGACCCGAGCAGTCTACTTTGCGGTGGACTTCTTCCTCACCAACAAGAGCAAGTATCCTGTGGCTTCCATAATCAAAAACGTGGACTGGGTCAACGTGATGTGTTTTGACTACCATGGGAGCTGGGACACGTCAGCCACTGGGACCCATGCTTGGCTAAGAGTTCTAACTGCTCTAGTTGAGACTGCAGCTTCCTACCGAAAATCAAAGAAAGCAAAGACCAGCTGCTAACTGGTCTCATTCCTCGCCGTGACCGGATCACCCGCTATTACCGGTGCTTTCTTTGCTTACCTCACTCAAGCAGTGAAGTAGATAGTCTATTCTTCTTTTTCCATGAATAAAGAAAAAGTCAATATTAATGCAAAGTCTACCCGCTGCTTCCCGGTCAACAACCAATTCAGGGGTCATTAGTCCTCTAACAGTTTGAGGGTTACCTCTTTCTTTGACTTTGAGCCGAAAGGCTCTGCCTTCCCTCTTTATTTTCTTTGATGAGTCTTGGTCCAATTGTTTTTACGCGAGATTTCCCCTGCCAATTGTTCCTCTCCTTCAACAAGGGAGTGGTCGACCAAGATCCGTGATCTGTCAGCTTTTAGAGAGATATAACGTTTTTCATCATTTCTCAGAAAAAAATCAAAGAGAGCCCTATTTTACAATCCTACCTGCCCGATACTGGAATGGACTCGTGTTCAAGCCACATACATGGTTAACTACCTATGTAGTTCAACTTCCATTATTATGTAGTTACAAAATGAAGGTTAGTAGGCGAAAGCTCAGTTTCATAAAGACGAGAATATCCCACCCAATCTGATTAACAAAAACAATTCGATCAATCGTTTCATTTGTCTAGTTCCAGTTTCATTAAGGTTGTTGATAGGTTTGATGCAAACACAGTTCCTTTTGCTTTCTCCGAGACAGCTGAACAGTTATTTGTCTTCATCCCATAACGACTTAAGGCTGGAACATCACACCGAACTCTCCATTCGCGAATAACGTACCATGATTTGAGCAATGAATTGAGCCTTCAATGGAGCCCGATAGAAAACTGCTGCCCTAATAAAGCAGGAGCGGTAATGGCCACACCAGGCCGGCAGAGGTCTCAATTCCGCACGGTAACTCAATCCGTTTGATTGCAATGTGGTAACGGCTGCAGGAGAATTTGCAGAGAGCTTCGGGTCAATCAACCAACGTTAACCCTGACAGAGGCTTTCTTAGAACTGACCGTGGGAATGACCGTCCACGAGGAAGATGCACTAACTACAATACCGCGACTTCTCTTTGAACATCGGGCGGGAATGAGCGTCCACCCGGAAGGCACATTAAGACTAGGGCTTCACTTTGAAGCTTTCGCAATGCTTCCCTGTGCGGGTTGGAGTGAGAAGGTCCCAAATCTCTATTTTGGCTTGAATCTTCTTCAATTGGGTGGACACATCATAAGAAGGCTCTGCTTTCCTTACTTGAGGATTTGATGGAAGGGGAACTGATGACGTCTCACCTTGAGCCGTAGCGGGCTGTTGGAGGTTTGCTGGCTTCCTTCCTGACCTAGGAATCTTTCGAATTTCATCACAACTCTCAGACTGTGCATGAGGTGCGGCTCCAAAACTGTAATCGAAAGGCAACGAGTGGGTGTCGTAACTCAATCCGGGCAAGTGAAGCGGTTCGGGGGATGAAAGAACGAGGGGTTGAATTGTTGTGGATGCCGCGGCGCCGATGGTTAGGGGCCCGGGTCTCGGGATCGCATTTCACAAATAAAATAGCATGATGATCGAAACGAATTCAGTGATTCCGATTGGGGTTTTCTAGGTTGGTTATGATCTCTCCTATTGTGTCAGGCCTTCCCAGAATGATCGGTGCTCTATCTGGTTTTGGGACGTATCATTCAACTGCGATACTTGTCTCAACAGATCAGCTAACTGAAAAAGGCCCGGTTTAGGCTCTTTTTCCTTCAACCTTCATTTTTCCTGAAATGACCATATCATTCTCGAAACTTCTAGCTTGTTCAATCAAATCATCCAGTGGACTGGGGAAGCGGTACTCTCCTTTGATCGACTACTTATTCTTCCCAACTTTCCCGATTTGAGCTGTCGATGGAATGTTGATCAAAGTCAACACTTGTTGCAGGAAGTAAGACAGCGACCAGATGGTGCCCCCGTTTGAATTTCTAATGACCACGGCTGGAAAACACTTCGTTCATCTTACCTATGAAGGGTGAGTATCCCCAGTGTGAGACTGTACCCTCAAACCATTACAGGTTAGACGCGACTGATTGATTGATCAGTGGGACTCCCGTTTCTCACGAGCAGCTTGCTTCCTCGTGCTACCGCAGACGCTTCTTGATGGGCCGTGATTTATTTGTTGAAAAACATGGATGGCTCTGTGAAAGTGGAGAGGGTTGCTTTTTCTTTCTTTTTCATAGGTCAAGGAATGACAGGTTGACAATGCCAAAATGTTGGCCTGGATTGTGAACTCCGTTGAGCCATCAATTGGAATCCATCTGACAAAGTTTCAGACGGCGAAGGAGACTGGGGATTATCTGAACGGGCTATATGTTCAGTCTAATGAAGCCAAGTGTGATCGGTTGGAGATCGACAGTCGTGCAGAGCGTAAGGGAGATCGCTCCATTCAGGAGTTTGACTCTGTCATGACTGGATATTGGAATCAGCTGGCTATGATGGAGCCCCAGTTTCCCGGTGAGTAAGCTGTGATCTTTCAGAGGTATCGCGAGAGGCAGCGTTTGTATTAGTTTCTAATGACTCTCCGACCTCCGTTTGAGTCTTTGCGAGGACAGATTATTCATAGCACCCCTACCTACTAATAAGCCCCGACTTTTTATGCATCTTAGCTTAAGATTTCCTTACCTTGTCTTCTTCCCTCTTTCTATCCTCCAGCTTCTTTTTCAGCCCAGCCAACCTTTTCTCCAACTCTCCTATTTCTTGAACGCCCTCAAACTCTAAAAGCTGACTTGAACGTGTTTCCCCGGCTTGGACAGTTTCCCACAGAATCTTCAACACCTCTTCATTCAACCTCGTTCTTGGCCTCTTCTAGCTTTGCCTTTGTCCTCTCAACCTCTATAAGCCACGCATTCACGTGCCTTACATCAAATCTTGTCACTACACAGCCTGAAAGGTTCTCGCGGATTTTCTCTATACGTTCTGAAGGTGTGTCTGGAGTTACAGCCATCACCTGATGTACGTGCGCCAGAGGAGCCCAGCTAAAGCTTCGAAGATGTGGCCAGAGTCACCACCCAACTCATACATCGGGTTTTGTGGAAGGCGTCTGAAGAAGTCTCCTTAAAAACCTTGGCCCCCACAGGCCAACAAGTCATCGCTAATGGGGGCTTTGGAAAAGGCTTTTTTGGCAACAAAACAAAGAAACCGTTCCTTTCAAAAGACTTGAGCTCCTCTACGAGCCAAGTCCGTTTAGAAATCTGAGCATCCATTCCCGGATCCTCCAGAACGGGGGCTGGAATATCAACTCCCTAAGCACTGAGGGTGGCGTTCTAGGCTCAACCCGTACTTCCACATCCTGACTGACCGTTCCTCCTGAAGTCAAGATCAGTTTCAAGAGTCTTTTGCCGATCGCCTCCCTTCGTGCTTCTCTCTCGAAATCAAATCAATGATCGGCTAGTCGGAGCAGCATCCAACTGAAAGACGGGACTCTACAGCAGTGGCAAAGGATTCCCTCACCAAATGCTGGATACCAACCAATCCATTCCCTCTATCGAGATATAAATAGAGGAATCAGTGTTCCCTGTCCCGGTACAGAAGCTGCCTCCCCTCCTTGTTGGAAGACTACCCTAATCCCTTTCAGTTCGTTTTGAAGTTCTCTTTCCCCAATCAAAAAGTGCAAAATTCTTCCCTTGTTTTCGTCTCTTTGTGAGACCCAAAACTCTTGTCTCACGCCTCATTTCCATTTATGGCTTATTGCCAGAAGACTGGTGCGATAAAAGAATCTGTTTCGGCGAATAGGGCCAAAGAAAAGACAAGAATCCGTTTTTCAGTTAGTTTGGCAATCAATCAATCAAATACGAAGAATGAAAGTCTGGTTTTCAAAGAAGTTTGTCTTAGTTGTGAAAGAGTTCGAATTTGTGGCAGAGATGGAACTCATTAATGTAGTTCACTTCTCCTGGTGCAAAAGAAGAAGTGGTTTCGTTCTTCCAGCCTTGAAAGAAGAGCAAGCAAATGGTTCTGCCTGGCTACTGCTACTGGAACTTCTTAATCACTTGCTTCACCAACCGCATCAACTGCTTCATTGACGGCTGAACCCCTCTGTAATGAGAAGGGGGCTCAACATTGGCTGGCTCTTCCTGAAGGATCTAATGATTCAACGACTTGATCAACCGAAAAATCACGAGATATGGAACTGGTGGAAAAACAACCCTGGTGTGGACCTGAACGGTAAAAATGAGTCCTATACTCAGACTACTGTTCTATGGCTATGCTATCACTACTGATGGAATAGCTTGAATAGAATAGACCGCATTAGTATACAGTTTATGATGAGTTCGGGAGGTAGTCCACGAAAGCATTGAGTGCTCCTCCGCCCCATCTAGTGCAGTTTCACCCTTCCAAGCGAATCCATATCCATAACCAGCGGATCCAGTCCATATGTTTGACCTTAAACTCCTCCTTAGAATCAATCAAAAGATTTGACTCTGCTGTTGTTGGTTGGTCAAAGGATCTTCATAAAAGAAGACTGATGAATCCTGTGTCTTCCGGCCTTTCCCCCAACCCCTTCCTCGTTCCCACTTCCCCCAATCCTGCCCCACTTTTCTTGCAAAAGAAGAAAAATCCACCTAAAGTGATTTGGAACTAGTCGGAAATTTGTGATCAGCGATGTTTTCTCATAGAACTGCTAGAGCAGTCACAATCTTTTGAGATGCAAGGCAAGGTTAGCAAGGGGAGCTCTCACTATCGCCGGTACTTATGAACATCTTTTTGCATTCATTTGATCTTTTCTATTGTTGTGAAAGGAGTCAACAAAAGTGTTCAATGCAGTGACTCAAAGGAAACCAAACAACAAAAAATCTTCTTCTTTTTTCGTGTGAAAGCAAAACCCCTCTCAGTGCGGGTCCCCAGTAGTCAGAGCGGATTTAGAATAACTATAAACAAAAAGGTAACAATACTTTGAAAACAATAGATCTAAGAAGGCAAAGCCTAAAAAGAAAAAAATCTTTGACAATATCTATCTATTCTCTTATCATAGATAAAGAAAGTCGGATAAAGGCGGGCTCCTTCTCGCCTATACTTAATGTTGGGAGGGACACTTTCCAATATTTTCGGAGATCCACGGAAGAATCAAAGAAATCTATGTTAGAGTACTGGAAGCATATAGTTAGTTAGGGTAGGGGTGATCTATGATCTTGATAGTCAAGAGAAATTGCTGGCGCTCGAGTGAGATAGTCTTTGGTTCGACAACCATTGTTGATTCCAGTCGAGAAGACCTGGAAAAAGATAAGGATAAAGAATGTCATATATCTCAGGAGCTAAATCAGTTCCCGATGAACAAGTCAGAATTGCCTCAACAAAAATGGATGGAATTGGACCTAAAAAAGCCATTCTGGTTCGTTATCGATTAGGTATCAGTGGGAACATCAAGATGAATGAGTTAACTAAGTATCAAATCGACCAAATTGAACAAATGATAGGTCAAGATCATGTTGTTCATTGGGAATTGAAGAGGGGAGAACGAGCAGACATCGAACGATTAATTTCTATTTCTCGTTATCGTGGAATTCGTCATCAAGATGGATCGCCCTTACGCGGTCAACGAACTCATACTAATGCAAGGACTTTTCGCAAGCAAATTCGGAAATGAAAGAAGGCTACCGAAATTGGTACTTGTCTGATCAATCACACTGATAGTTCACTTTTTTTTTTTCGTTCGATGTCTTTCACCGGTTACTAATCACGTATACGTATAGTAGGCCCCCTTCGCCACTCCACGTCTGGCTCGGCTTGGTCTCGCTCCCTTCGCCCGCCTATCGTATCGGCTCGGCTTCGTCCGTCAAGCGACTGCTTCCGCCTCTGACGGCTTTCGCTATCGCTCATGACTGGTGGTTGTCTCTATGTAGTGGTCGGCCAACTAAAGTGAAGCTTCGCCAGAAGCGACTAGTCGCTTCCCGAATCTTATACTAATGTGTATGGTCTAGTCTTTCCAATGCCTCCTTCCTTGCCGCCAAGGCACGCTAGACGGAGAGTAAGCAAGCTACCTTGCTTGCATTGCATTCGTTAAACGGTAGCTTCCGCGCCCTTCCTGCCTGCTGAAATTGATGTGAATGATCGTGTCTTCGACATCCTATTCAGTCTGATTAGATATGTCATTGAAACAAATCTGTTCTGTCTCTCTTTTCTTTTCGGATTCCGAGGATGAGCCGGCCGATCCTAACATCATTTATGAGGAGCCGGACGACGAAGCCTCCTCCTCAGATAAAGATGTCTCCGACTTCAACTATTTGGATTTCTTAGGCGGGTTCGGTCAGGAGGAGGGATGCTGCTTTCTATCAGTCACTTCACCTAGTGAAAAATAAGACAGGCTGCTTAGTAGGGCTCAAAAAAAATCTCACAACTATTATTAGCCTGATCTAATCTTTTTTCTACATGATGTAGCCAGAGAAAGACCTTGGGGCCGAAGCATCAATCCGACGGGCCGGAAATTAGTAAGATGAAGTCGTTGACTCATAGTCCGATATCGGAGTGGTCGATACGATAATAGCCTTTTCTTACTACTGTAAATGGATCAGCATCAATTTCTCGGACTTGTTGGTGTAAACAAAAGACTAAAAAAAACCTAAAAAGAAAAAGTCAAAACTTATACCAGTCATTGGCCTTAATAGCTCTTGGGCCGATAAGTTCAAGCCAGGCCACAGGCCAGAAAAGAGCCAATGCCAGGCTTTGATAAGCATAGTGAAAAAGTTCAATCAAGGCGCGTCAAAGCCCTCCTTCTCTCAGTCAGAGTTTACAAAGGTCTCCGGTTAGAGACGGCTTCAGCAAATAGAAGGATAGCTAGCGTGAGCATCATCCTCAGACGGAATGAGAGTGAATCGATGGTTAAATCAACAAGAGCAAATAAGAACTGTACAAGACACTACTTTAGTACCAGGGTGGTAAGCACTCCTCTCTTCTTCGGAATCAACTTGGGCTGAGCAAGCTGGTCAAGCTTCGTAGAGTTCGGCAAGCAGTCTCTGGTTGAATAATTGTTAAGGGCAGCCCAATCAAGACCATCCAATCAGTCAACTGAGGTCGATAGTGACGCTTTTCGATACCCTCACTCAAGGGCAGACTTTAGCCTATTATAATCTTGGGTGCTCTTTCTAGCCATCAATCGCAGCGTCCATTAATAGACTCTTTTAAATAGACTGAAGCCGATACGAGCTTTTGTCGACCAGGGAACCGAGCGAGATCCCTCTTTTTTTGATATTATGGGACCTGCCTGATGAAGCCCCCAATAGTAAGCAAGAAAAATCAGGGCTTAAGTCGGCTTCGATTCTTTAAATTCGTACACGTACATTTGTTAACGGAGGGTGCCCCTGCAAACGAGATCTTCCCCACGGGTGCTTCCCTCTTTTGCGAAAGAATTGCACCCATTCAATAGGCTTCTTTTCCTTGGATAGACTCCTATCTTGAAAGATATTCTTCCTTCTTTGATTAGTGAGTGAGCCCACCTGGGATGGTTTATGAGTTGGGAAGAGGGGTAGAATTTTGGTCTAAGGAAGGGAACTCCGAGATAAGTCAAGCTTATAGATAATCCCATGGCCCCTGCTTTCTTCCTTTCGTCGACATCCAGTAGTAGGCCCACTGGTCGTAAAAGAAAGACGAGGGCGAGCGTTCAAGCAGACCAGTTTTTGCTAACTATCTGTCCGCACATCTAAGCAGTCCTATCTTTGATAATATGCATCACTATATGGCTAGCCAGCTAGCTGAAGGATGGCAAGTAGGCCAGAGCTCCACTTCGATCTTTCAAAAAAACAAAAACAAAAAGCCTCTTTTCTGCCAGGTCTCGAACAGAAAGCTGAGCAGGCAGTAAGGGCCCGAATTCGAGTAAGAAAGGAAGGTGTTCATAAAAGTTATCCAAAAAAAAGGGCCCTCGTCAATCGTGCATTTGTAGTCTGGTTCCGAGGAAAAATAAAAGCCAGTTGTGCAAAAGCGTTTAGCCGGTCCATCAATAATGGGTTCAATTCCATACTTCCAGTGCAATTCGTAGCTAGACAGCTCTACTAAAGCGGTAAAGACCTTTTCCAACGGATTCTGATCTATCGAAAAAAGATTGACATCCCATAGATGTAGATGCGTCCCCAGCAGCAAACGATTGAGATATCCCTATTTTCGAGGAAGCTGCCAAGCCGAAAGAAAGCGCGATTTCCTCAGTGAGCTGAGCTAGCCCAGTGAAAGGGCAGGCAGCAGGCAGGCTTTCTGGAGCCAAATGGGAAGCTTTCCTTGCAAAAGACAAAGAAAGGGATCAGGGAGCTTTATGATCGGAGAAAAGGAAGGGGCGTGGTTGATGTGTCACTGGGTCGGTGGGGAACCCCGATTCTGTCTCCTATTGTTGTCAGTGGCTGCAGCCGAGGCCCCCACTATAGAGAGTAAGATTTGACTCACTGCCCTTCTCTCTTCGGGAACAAAGCGGGAGATCCTGAGTCCCTGGAAAAGAGGTGCGAATAGAGAGAGAAGATGAGAGAGGTCCACTGCTCGGACTCCTAGACCTGATACTGGTTACTGGTGCTTGCTTTATCGACCCCGAAGAATCTACTTTTAGATCGACCGGTCCAACAACTTCTGAATCGACTACTGAATTGAATCCCGATCACGAGAGCGAAATCAACCTAGATTGACGGAGATGTGATCGGCTACTGATGCTTGCTCCGGTGTCGGGGAGTTCCCGGCAAAAGCCCCTCCCTCAGATAGAGTGGTATCCGCTACCACCGGTCTATATCGGAGAACGAGTAGCCTGCCCCGGCGAGGAGAACCAGCCAATAAGGCTAGAGGAATGAATGATGGAAGGAACTCAGGCTTATGGCCCAACTTCCCATCTTAGAGTATCATTTACCATAATCTGCTATTCCTGCCCGTAGGGGATATATGCATTTGAAGCAGATACACCTACAATCGAATCGGGAGGAGAGACCGATCACATTGATTCGATTCTTTTGTGCCAAAGTGAAGGCGGTGAATGAGATCTCGAAAGCAGGGCCTCCTACGTCTAAATCCGTTTTTTTGGCGGAGAAGAGACTAACGGAAAGATATTCTAAGCAGTGAAAACCCTACTGATGTCGTATCCCAGCCAGCTACACACAAAAAACTTCCCTATCTCCAGTGCATCTCCGGGCGGTACGGTACAGACAGCCAACAAAAGCAAAAAATCGCAGAGTCCAGATTCATTTCATCGGTAAGGAGAGGGGGAGTAAGCAACTCCGGGAACAGAAAAGGGGAAGTCGGAAGCAGCATTCGAGGCGGATCCAGGTTCCGCTGAACCAAGGTAGAGAGAGAAAAGAGTTTTTTTTCATTCATCTCTGCTGCCAAGCTCTATTCTATCAAAAGCGGGCGAACTAAACTATCTATCGAAATCTCCTCCATAAGAGGAAGCAAGCAAAGGTGAATCTGTATCTGCTCCATCGAATGCTGCTAGAAACAAATGGTGATGATTCTGTCGATTCATCTTCTGCTGATGCTGGGGAACAAGGAGAGCCTAGCTACCTTGTCATTGGTGGATATCTGGAGAAGGGAGATGTACTAGGCCATCACCAGGCTTTTCTACTATGAAAGCAAGGAAGAAAGGAGCTTTTCACTCGCGAAAGAAGTCACCACTCGGGCAAGAGCACGGCCGGCTCCCTGGGTTGATGAAGGGTCTTCCCCAGAAGGAGAGATTAGTACTGGAAGGTGAAGATGAAGGAAGGGCTGAAACAAAGTAAAAACCATTAATTGGAGTAAAGAAATACGAGCAATCCGCGGTAATAGCAAATGTAGCCCCTATCTCTTAAAAAGAAGAGGATAGATAGGTCCACGAGTTGAGACAGAGAAGTTCTGACTAATCAAGTAGGAGTTTACCCACGAGAGTAAGAGGCAGTATCAGCACCGAAGAAAGCAGGGATAAGTGCAGTTGCATTCGATCGAGAGCCGGATACCCATATATAAAGGTATATGGTGTAAAGACAGAGTGCCTAGCACAGACTTACCGAGACAAGAGCCTTCTCAGTAATCAACTGAGCGAAAAGCCAGCCCTTTTATTATTATTAGTAAGATAGGTAAAGGCCGCGAATATCATATAATAGAAATCTCCCTATCTTTTTAAGCTTCCCCGGAATAAGGAACTGATTCCCGATCTGCCACTTTAGCATTTTTTTTCTTTTTATTTCTACTCATTTTGAACAGTGCGACGCTTAGGTCGACTAACCGGACCCCCGGCGAGATAGCTTTCTTAAGGATTGGCTGTCCTACTTACCATGCTTTCCATGCCATGTGCTTCCTCCAATACTGGAACTGGGGCTGCCCTATATAGTCAAGCACGTTCCTCAACAAGCTAATTAAGGGAAGTGGAGGCAGTCTCTGTCTGTTAAAAGAATTCGAGATCTCGGGGTCGGGTCGAAGAAGTAACAATAGTCGAAGTCAAAGTGGAAGGAGAACCCAATTCGAGTATTAGGCGAACTTTCACATGCACTTGCTCTGGTTTTTTCACTTGAGAAAGATTGAGACTTTTAGACCAAGCTTTCAAGCGGCAAAAGCAGTGATTTCATGGGCAGGCACTAGTTCCGGAACTTAAACTCTCGTTTGAGCAGGTGAGTCAGGAAGTGATGGTGGTAGAAGGAATCGGAACTTCTTCTGTCTGCCCCAGGAGAACATCTGTTGACTTATCGACCAGAAAGCCTTTGCTATTATATAGTCCTCGGCTCTCTTTCATAAGACTCGTGCAGTCCACCCCCAAAAGAGCTCCACTTTTAGCAGGAAGTGACTTATTTGGATTGGAAGCGATAAGCAGATTGATTGATTGCTCGAAAGAGCCGTACCTAGCTAAGGGACGAACTATTCCTTTACTGATTGGAATGATATTATGGAAATGATATTCTTTTTATTGCCTGCAACCTACCAGAAAAGGGAGACGTGGCCCTAGGTTTAGGTTGAGACGGGCCAGCCCGAGCAGGCCCATGGGCTTATGGCCGAAAAGGCTGAGTAGCAACCAGAGTGTGAGCCCAGTCGCCAAATTGGCCCTGTTAACATCCCGACCAAGACAAGTCGCTGGGTTTTGATGCAAGGCCCTTTTCGATCCACTCTCACGTAGGCCTTCGTCAAAAGGCACATGCTCATGATCAGAAGATGTCTCCCTACTACCCTTTTGAAATTCGAAATTGGAATTGGGTTTGGGATCGATAGACTTACCGCGCACAGTGCCCGCCCAGGATACAGTCTTGGCTTGAGAAGCTGAGTTGCCGGTTTGACGATCCACTCGGCCGGTTTGAATCAGAGCAGACTCGGGGCCTCTCTTTCTCTTGCGCTGAAGCAGCCGCATCTCATTTGGCTGTCCTACTCTCGTCCCCGCCGAGACCGGAATGGGTCGGAAATAAACCGGTCTTTGAAGATCACTCACTTTAACAATGCGCGATGTTGGAATGCTTTTTCCTACTGGGATTTCAATCTGCATTTTGGCCTCAACAAGATCATCCAGGTTGAATGTCTCTTCATCAATAGCTACCAGGGAAAAAAGCTTGACACCACTTCGCTTCAGGAAGTGGAATCCCAACAGTGAACAGGCAGACCGCTGATACCAATCCATTGTCTGAGAGTCCCCAGGGGAAAGGTGGCGCAATCCGGCCACCACTCCAGAAGCTGAACTGTAGTACGGCCCACATGCATGAACTCCTGAGACAAAGCTCGGCGAGCAAGATCCCTAGAAGGGAAAGCAATGAGGAACAAGTTGCCAGGCAACATCCTGATCCACCAATCCCAATTGGGATCCCAGTACAAACGAAGAGCATCCAAGACTTCCTTATATTCGACCATGTCACATAACGGGTCCGCTATCAGGCAGGACCCCAGACATAAGAGTGCACTAAATCAAAAAGAGAAGCAGAAACAGACGTCGTACTAGAGGGATAAGGTAGGGCTAACTGTTTTCCCAGTTTACAGGCCATACATGGAGACAACTCCGACACAGGGACACTACCCAGGACACCACTACGAACTAAAGTACTCAAACAATCACGAGACAGATGACCAAACCGACGATATCATAGATTATCCAAAGAAGAAGAGGAAGACACACCCACGCAAGCAAATCCAGTAGCAGAAGAAGGCAGATGGAGACAGTCCATGTAATTGAGCCCCCCACGCTTACAACCATGACCAATTAGGGCGCTGGTATGACGATCCCGCACGGAGCAAGAAGAAGCATAAAATGAGACAGTGCAGTCATGATCGGTAAGCTGGCTAACAGAAAAAGAAATTCATAGACAACTTAGGAATATGTAAAAGAGAGAGAACAAAAAACCGGCCAGTGGTGGTAATGGCTCCGTGGTGAGACACAGAGAGTGGAGATCCATATGCAGTAAATATCTGAAGTGACTTTTGCAAGGGTGAACATGAGGCATGAATAGAGGCACCGGAGTCAAGGATCCAGGAGGGCCCAGAAATACCTGTGCGGTCAGCCGAGGTAGACAGCGCAGTGGTGGCTGTGGTGGCATGTCTAGTCTATGGAGTGGAGCCTCCAAGCTGGGAGACCTTTAGGATCTGCATAAGCTGTGCCAAAGACACTGAGGCCCATGTGCTGAAGGAAGAACTGCGGGGGCTGGAGTGGCTGCGACATCATCGAACATCTCAATAGTATTAGACCCAGCAGAAGGAGTAGCAGCTGCTGCAGAGGCGGATTGTTGCCTGCGGAGATCAGCTTGCTTCTTCTTGGCATAGTCCTTGAGCATATGGTCCCAGGCATGACAATAGCGACACCCAATAGACTGGCCGAATGCATGACGGCTAGAAGAATCACGAGAAGCAAAGGACCCAGAGGTAGAAGATCGGGAGCCAGAAGCAGCAAGCCGTCTAGTCCAGCGCTGGCTCAGCAGATTTGTTTTGCCCGGGGGTCGGGGTCATTCTGTTCGTCCGAGCACTTTGATTATGGCCAGCCTCATGGCGACGGGGGATCGCGTCAGTCTTGCTCCTCCCGTGTTGGCCAGTCTGACGTCTGGTCTGACGAAAATAGCGTCACACCCGGCGGGGCCTGGGAAGTTAAGTTAGGTACCACATTCCCCATCCACTATCTTTTTGCGTGGATCGCTTTTGACTTCCCTTGCTCTTCTAATAGGAGAGATCCGAAACTTGGGGCCCCTCTCATTACCAAGTATACAGAGCCGCCGGGCTCAACTACGATAGACAGTCAAGGATGATTTTCCGCGATCATACGTATTTGCCCCCCCTTAGACCCACGAATTGGCGTTTGCCCCTGGGAATCATGGTGGAGCTGACTAATGATGGCAAGCTTTCAGTGGAAGATCTTGAGTTTCTGATATCCATCCGGTCTGGTCTGGTATGAGAACATTTCGCCAGAGCTACGTCCATACGGTGGAGGTCCCTCGCTCGAGAATTTTGCTTTGATCCAGAGAAGCCCGGAGAACCGATGCAATTGCGCCGCTCGAGCCTGCGGGATGCGGACTTGGTAAACTATTTGAACTGGCTGTTAGAGAGTCACACCGGTGCTAAGTTCATTATTCCTCCTCTTAACCACCGGGGGCACACATTGTATGAATGGGTAGACTGGTGGTCCAAGAAGGTAGCTGCTCACTTGTTGAGTCTGGGGATAGAGCAACTGGCAGCGAGTTCTCATAATCCGAACCAGACCAAGATGGCCGAAGCTGAGAGGGAGAGGGTGGCAGATCCCGACTACCCGATCCGGGAATCAAAAAAAGGACGAGGGAGAAAGAGTTTGAAGACGAAGGAAACTTCCCCTCGCGAGGAGTCTCGACAAGCTTATTCTCCTCCTCACCAGGAGGAGATTCTGGAAGCTTACTAAGTTTGAGACTGACGTCCTGCAACAGCTGCCGTTGGAAACGAGGGCCCTCGCGCGGAAGAACAAGTGCGGGAGGACTCTCCTTTTGAGGAATCCAGCAGTCCCCGCCATTGCATTGGAAGAGGACTAAGCGGCCATCCTCCACTGCCCCTATCAGTCCCGCGGAGGTCAATAGTCAGACGACAAGGTTGACTCGTTCGAAGACCCGGGCACAGAAAACCGCCGTATCTCCGCCCTTAGAATTGATTGACGAAGATGAGGGGCTATATTCCGATGCAGAAGAGCAAGAGGGCCTCTACTAGGATGCAGACATTCTTCTTGTTTTTTCACTTTTTGATTGGATTCTGGATTCTCCGGTGAGGCTTCCAATGACGACGCAAGAGCCCCTGATTGAGATGAGCGCTTTCGGGGCCAAACCGTTCCTGGCGTACTAAGTAAGGGGGTCATGTTTTTTTTTGCCACCACAGACGCCGAAGAAGAGGCACATTTTCTATAGCCATGGCAGATGAAGAAAGAGAAGAGACACCCCTTGTCAGGGGTCCTTCCAAGCCAAGGGTAGCCCGGAGATCAGCTGAAACCTTAGTGACTACTCTTCTTCGGGACAGAGAAGGGTACGGATTTCCCTCCGGGAGCTTAGGTTGCTATTCGCTTCTATCCTTCGGCAGTCAACCGCCTCGCCTCACCCGCCCCTTTCCTATTAGCTTCGGGAGCTTGCTTTGCAACCTAAGCGATTTCATAACCAGAAAGAAAGACCTCTCTTTCGGGATCAGTCCCGTTCCGTCATGTAGTAGTCAATCAGCGGGACATTCAAAGAAACTATGCACCTTCACTGAATGTTAATGAAAGCAAGCCCTTTATTGAAAGCCGGAACCGCTGAGAGACCAGACCAAATAATCACACCCGCACTTGAACCCGCGATTCATATCCGCACGACACGCATACCCGACAAGGAAAGCTTTATTAGCAATGGCCGCTCGCACTCTTTCATTCTTCAAGCAAGCGAAAATTTCTTTGAAAGCCCTCTTTATTGAAAGCGGAAAGTCGGAACTCATACCGTAGTCGGGGAGGCAGTAAGGAGGCTCAAATAAAACAGTTCAATCGGGCAAGCAAGCTGCTCGTGAGGTCAGCTAACTCTTCTGGTAGGGCAGCTAGGCTTGGGAGGTCGAGTGAGCTAGCAACATCAACGATTAGAAAGATGTTACCAGTAAGAAATCCAGACACAGAAGTAGATCCTGTAGATTCTATTGATCCCGGTGATCCAGTCCTATAAGCTAGGAGTAGACCTAGCTTTAGAGCCAGTAGTTGGCCTATGTATCTGGGCGCAGTCACATATGACGATCCATATTTGAGTGAGAGAGCGGGTTGACCTGTCCGCGGTTGATGCACCGGGATAGAATTTGAGTAGTAGTAATGGTCTCGTAGTAGGGGCATTAGTAGCAGTAGGTACGGCTCGAGTATCATTCTTCATAGCATATCCGGCTTACCTTCGCCTAGTATCCATCCCTCCCTCTCAAAAGAAGAAAAAGAAAGCAGCATACATAAAAGGCTCTTGAACAAGATGCTATGGAGACACGATCTAAGACTCAAGCCGGCAAAGGCGTAGAGGGCTCCAATCAAGCAAGATGAATATCCCGTTGAAGAGGAAGGTTATGAAGAACTGCCGGGGCCTATCCAGAACCAAAATCATGTAGATGAATTAGGTTATGATCTGGAAGAAGAGGCAGAAGGAGGATCTCTCTCTCAACATTCAGCACCTCTGTGACCCGCTCGTGGAAAGCGTATGACTTCTCGTATGGCCGAAGCAAGAAGGTCAGAAAGTACCTAAGGCGCTTGCGCTTGCAAGCAGCCACCGTCGGATCGATGATTTCACTACTCAGGTTGAAAGATTGTTGAGAGCAGCACAACAACCGATCTCCGTCTCACCCTCTCCAGTTCAGAATGAGGTCTCTGCGACTCAGGCTCCGTTCGTCCCTCCACCCATTGTGTTGGGGACATAATTAGACCTTAGTATATCTAGCAGTTGCTTTCTCAAATTCTCCGGAATCTCAACACAGGTAGCACCAGCTCTATTACGAGGTACGAGAGACTATATCCTGCATATCATGATGCTGTCTCCTTTCCTCCAGGATATGCACGCCCCAAGTTTAGGTTCGTTGATGGGAAAGTATGCCCTAAGGAAGGAAGACCTGGCACATTTGATTTTGGCATGCGGGGATACGGCCAACAACGGCTCCCTGCTCTTGCGCCAGTTCGTGCAGACTCTCACCGGAGCGGCTTTTGTATGGTACGCTAGGCTCCTCCCTCCAGATTCGATCAAGTATTGGCATGCTAAGGAGTTGGAGTTCGTCAACCGATTCTACAGCACACAGAGGAAGGTGAGCATCACTGAGCTTACCAAGATGAAAGAGAAGCCCGGCAAATCTGCTGCAGATTTTCTCACCCGGTGGCGAAATGCAAGTGTTTACAGTGCCCAGGACTTGGTCCAATCTGAAGGGGTAAAAGATCTGCATGGCTAACCTACAATCCGCGGGTGGATAAGCAGATACACGGTCTTGCGCTTCGCAAACATTTGAAGAACGCACTTCTCGCGCCACCGACCGAGAGCTCTACCTAAAGTCCTTGGATAGTACTAGGCCCCCGAAGAACAAGAGAGAGTAGGGAAGGCGTACCGAAGCTGTCAAGGTTGCTGCTGCCACGACTGTGAGACGTTAAGGCAGAAATAGGGATTCATTAATGTCTAACTCTCTCCTAAGCCTGAAAAGCAATTTCTGTATGGAACCTCATCTAAGGCTTCTGGTCTTTCTGAAGAACGCAAGCCTCATGGTAGTCCCGAGATGCAGTACTCCTTCAGGCCGGACAAAGTGAGGTCGCTGTTCACAATAGTGCTGATAAGAGGATATTGAACCCAACCAGAACAAAAAAAGAAAGACCCAACGAGGTGGATCGAAAGGACGATCCTAACTACTGCCCGTATCACCGATACGTACACCACCCTCTCGAAGATTGTTGGGTGTTTCAGAATTGGATGCAAAGAGAGTACGAGGCAGGAAGGTTAGCCCTAGGTGAGGATGCGCTTCTCAATCCTCCGACTCAAACCAAGATGGTTAACACATTGCATGACCGAAGGCCGAAGGGAAAAGTCAAGTCGAATTCTGTGGGATGGTTGACGTGACTCCCCAGGATCAGGATGCGCTTCTCGCGGAACGTTCTATTGGAGGACAGATGGAGCTTAACCCCTTAAGGGAGGTAGAGGAACCAGTTGAGGTGTTGAATATGCAATTGCGTCCTCGAGACCGGATACCTGAACCCTCTACAGAGAAAGGAAAGAAGTCTGAGTCTTCCCAGGAACCTGCAAAAGATAAGGGAAAGAGACTTGTTGAAGCATCGAAGAGTAAAGATAAAGGGAAGGAGCCTATGGTAGCCCCGGATGTCCCAGCTCCAGCTCAATCTCTCTAAGCTTTCTAAGGATATCCGCTGTGACCTTGGTCCGGCATTCAAAAAAGGTGACTGTCGAGCTAATCTCATTGACTGTGACACAGGTTCGACATCAGGCTTGTTGTTGTTCACCCTTGACCGTAAACAAATGGCCAGTAAGGTGGCATTCGGGGGATAAAAACTTCGAAAACGTAAGGCATCTCTCCTTCTGTAGCACTTGAGAAGTTCGGACTAGACATAGTGAAAAAGAAAGCTACTTATTCTTTCGTCATCTAAAGGACGCCAATAAAGAAAACCAAACCGAGCAAGGCGCAAAATGATCATGCGACGGCAAAGTAGACAAAGCGTTTGGTCAAATAAGCAGAGCGAGAAATGGTTCCATAACCATAAGAGGCTGCTTACTCCTTTGGTCGGTAAAGACAAAGAGAGTCGGGATCTGGGCAGATAAAAGAGAATCGTAACATTGTCTTTCTATGTCTACCTCTCGGAATCTTTAGTTAGTAGAAGAGTTGATCAAGACTTGCGTTCAGCCACTGAACTTGAGGAGAGGGCTTGCAGAAGTCACAGCACCAGAAAGTGACAATAGGCAAATCAAAAAAGAAATGCAAGAAGAAGGGGAAACTGTACATCAAGCCCTATATATCGGGACAGAGAAAAGAAATGGTACCCCTCCGCACTGTCAAAGGATCAATACCTCGGGATCTGCAGATCATGAGTCAGCACGTCAAAGATCGCTTCCGTTATCAAGTCCCTTCTATGCGAGAATCGGTAGTTTGCAATTCCAGGCTATGGAGAACAAGATCTACACAGGTTGCTTCTTTCCGGCTGACATAGAGAGAGGAGTTTACCATACTCTACTCCTGACTGCAGATTCGGACGTGCTTGACAGGCTTTCGTTAAGAATAAAGTATGATTCTCGTTTAAGGAGGCATCGAAGGGAAAGATTCTTTTCGAAGGGCGGGAACTCGTGAACAGCCCGAAGATTCATTCATCGAAAGTGAGTCAAAGCCAGTCACACATTCTCCAAATCTGCAAAAGAAGGACGGATGCACCGATCATGAATGGCACTAGGCGCTTGTACTGGTCAGCAGATTGAAGAAGTTTGATTGAGAGGACCCTCAAAGGGTGATTGATGACTGACCTCGTGCAAGTAGCAGCCGGTAATCTCAATTCATTTGAAGTGCACACAGACGAGAGCCATTATGGGCGGTGTGTGCGCTAGTACAAGAGAAAGAAGGGCACCCTCTCGTATATTTAGAAGAGTCGATGGCTCAAAGAGTAGGGAGGAGTCCGTCCATCCAATAGAGGGAAATGAAAGGCAGGAATTCACTGATGGAGTTCGTGGACGCAGGTCATCACGATTCGTTCGTGGTCAAGACTTGGTAGCGAGGGCTGCCCCTCCCTCTTTGCCTTTTAGTCGGAATCTTTCTCGTCCAGCAACAAGAGGGAAAAGTCTCCTGGATATATGAACCCGAAAAGTCCCATAGTTTTCGTTCTCACAAAAAATTGCTCAAAATCTCACTAGTAGCAGAGGCCTCACTTCTCTCTGCCTCGGAAAAGGAAAATAATGGAGAAGAATTGAGGGTCGGCGTTCACACGAGGAGACCCTTCTTTTCAACGGCGAAGCGAAGAAGGTTGGGAGTCTGAGTCTGACGCGTGAGGGGAATCTTCCAACAAATATGCGATGGAAGACAAGGGAGGGCTAGACTGGGACTGATCGTCCGAAGCCTGTGTTCACGGGTTGCTTTGCTTGATTTTCCCGGTCTCAATCTGCTAGGCCTGGGCAAGCGGAATAGCATCAATCGTCACCGTTCCCTAGCCGCTCTCCCTTTAGCTTAAGGTAATCCACTTTGGTTATGCCCACGGAGCGGTAGCGAAGACTCAGAAAAAAAAGGCTTGATAAGTGGGGTAAGTGTGTGGTCAGAATGGATGAAAGATGTCATTGCGCATGAGATCATGCTATTCATGAAACTGATACCTTCCTATGGTGTGAATAACTATTCCCTGCCTGCCTAGACAAGATCGTAGCATCCCTTCCTACCTTAAAAGAAATCAAGTGTAATAGCCACTGCCCCCAGTTGGGCCTCCTCTCCTAGGACAAATCTCTGTCTCAACAATAACTCTTCTCGTCAGCGAAAGCCCACCTGACATTCCTTTCTATCATTCGTTCCTGGATAGCTGTGGTGTTCCAAGAGACATATGGAAGATTGCGAAGCCTGCTCCCCTTGTGTGTGATGGGAGGTGAGGCTGTTCAAGGAAGTATCCTTGGGGAAGGCCGGGCAGTCAAGCTTTTTTCGTGGAGAGGGCTTAAGAGAGATTGATATTATATTCTTCGGGAAGGTCATACCAGGGAAGTTGTTACGAAAGGTGTTTTCACTTTCGAGTTCTTCATCCATATGAGGACCGGGCAGACTGGTTTGTAGCTTGATAAAGGGCGGATGGAAGGATAGCTGGGAATCCCACTTATAAAGAAAAAGTCTCTCTCAGTATCTAATGAACCGAACGCTTCAGCCGTGTCGTGGTAAGAACAAAGTCACTGCTGGGCCAATGCGTTTAGGTGCCAAATCAAAAGGCAATGACAATTGTCTCAGTAGCAGATGAAAGTATGGAAGCAGGATCAGGAGAAATCGAATCTCCATCTTCAGAATTGGGACAAACATCTCCAACCGAATTAGCACTTGAATAAATAAAAGAAAGATTCTCTTCATAGAGCCTTCGAAAGCGTACGTAACATTCCTTTCTCCAGTCAGAAAAAGCCTCATGGGAAAGAAAACAATCCCAATTGAGAAAGTCAAATGCTGATGGATATTGATTTTTGGGGGAGATTTCTTGACCGTCGTTTTGTTTGTCAGCACCGAAAAAAGGGGATCCGGGAAGCCTAGTCCAATGACGGTGGAAAGCAAGTAGCTAACAAGGACCCGGCTTACAGGATACTATTTCAGACCAAAAGCAAGACCAGACGATAGAGACCATATCCCTGTAGAAGGTGTGAAAAAATTGGGAAGAACTTTCTTTGCCACTTAAAAGTTATTCTCTTTCCTGGCGTGGAAGCCCCTGGACGCTGTGCAACAACTCCTCAGATTGGCTAGACATCTCTTTGTTCGGGTCATGCACACCACAAGTAGACACAACTGGATCTCTTATTCGCCTTCCGACGGGGACTCTCTCAGGTCCTAGTTTTCTAGGAATCTCTTTTGATCATCGGGTGAATAAGCTGGTCCAGCATCAACATCATCCCCGGGCACTGGTTGTTGTCCCTCGCCTCTGGCTTGAAAGCAATCATTGATCGGCATTCTGGGCCATCTCATTTACATTACAGCATTTGTTTGTCACGCTTCGAAGGGCCGTTTCTTTCTTCCATTGCGGACTTGTCCTTGCCCTACTGGAGAATACCATTCTTTTCTCATTGACTTCTTGAGATGGATAAATAGAAGAATAGGAAAAGTTTATCTCACAGCAGCAGTCCATCTCGCGTCAGCAGCGCATCTTGCATCAGGAAAAGCAGGGTAATCATTCGTCCACGACACCGAATGTCCCTCTCAAGGTTTAGCGCTCAGCCTTCTCATTCGACACTCCCTTTTTTGCACTCTCTTTTTGAAACTATTATATATATGAGTGGGAAAGACCTGGACCAAGAGGCACCACTACCTGGAAACCCGGTTTTCCATTGTCAACGAATGGGCTACTGACTGGGCCTTTCCCTTAGTGCTTACCTAAATAAGTTGAACAAGACTTCCGTGAATTTATAGTCTCACTCAGCCTCTTTAGTGTAGGTGTAAATACTATGTTCCGTCACAGCCTTCCATCTTGTACTCTTCCCTACGTCCATGCCAGAAAGAGCCAGCTTGAAAGCCCCAAACTACTACTCCGTTAATGAGTCTAACCTTTTATCCGTCTCAGTAACCTGGGCCCAGCATAAGAAAAAACCGCCTATCCATCCATTGCTCCTGCGTATTCAAATACCCTTTCATGATGTCGCGTATGGATCCTTGAGAATGAATGCGTCGTTAGACCTTCCAATGAAAGTGTCGCCATGTGGTGTATTGTGTATATGGATATAGATGCTCAGATGCACCCTTTTCTTCATTTATGGATGAATGTATTCTATATGGTATTTTTGGACACCCATTTTTTCTTTATGAGGCTCTCCCGATAGGGAGAAGGTATGAAAGCCAAGGAGAGCTCTCAACCAGGTAGAACTCATTTCTACGGCAATTTTCCATTTTCATTAGTGAGAATCTATCTTTTTCTCCATTTCAGGTGTGTTCATTTGCTATGAAAGACGAGAAATCGCGTTTATAGTGCCCCCTTGGCCGTAGAGCGTGTTTCGAGTCTTCTTCAGGAGAATATTGGTGGATACCCACGATGATCCCCATGCTGTTGATTCCGCCAGAGTCTCTCCAAGATTGAAGTCACCTTGCTCTTTTGCTCCCTACTGGACTCCGCCTCCTTTCTCTTTGATTTGTGAATCGTTGATTGCTTACTCTTTATAGAGAGGGCGCCCCGTTCGTTTGGAGATTGGATTCGTCTTTCTTTTATCATTCCATGGACTATTTTCTTTCATTTTCAATGTCAATCTGTATTTCAAGATTTTACTCTCGCTCGTCAAAAAAAAAATAAGGATGAAGGCTCGCCATCGCTAAAGTGGCAAAGAATTCTTCACTGCGATTTTCATTAAAACAACCAGTCGCTGTCTCTACAATTTCGTAGAATATATGGATGAAGTCTCATTCATGGATTGGAGTATCACTCGTAGACTTTTTCTACATAAAAAAATGTCTCAGACGCTTCGATCACTGAATTAGACCCTGCCACTCCTAACGGACCCAGAGGGCCATTCTGCTATCATACCAAGGTCTGAAAGAAATTACCGACTAGGCCTTTCGATCCGTCCCATGGTGAACAAAATAGAGATCCATATGTCTGGATCAGATTCTTCGTTGCGCTCGTCTAAGGTCAAGGTCCCAAAGCCCCTTTTCCTCAAGAAAATTTGCCTTTCCGGTCAAGGACACCCGACAGAAGAACTCGCCATTAAATATAGAATAAGAAGCACCCGACATTGCAACCGGATTCCCTTGGGCTACTGTCACTAAACTCCTCTGACCCGCTAATAGACAGGCTTCGTCATTGACGCCGCAGGGGCTCTCTTCTCAAGCAAAGGTGGGATCTCTTCCGACAGCAGTCATCCTTTAAAGCTCTACTAGCCGCCCAGTTGAGAGAAAGTCTTGACATTTTTCTAAGTAATACTTGTAAGTTTTTTGAGAAAGCTTTCGGTGTGATCGAGGGGCTCCGCTTTCTTTCTGGTTCCGCCCGGTGAAGTAGAGAGATGATAAGAGAGGGGGTGCTTTCCTACTATTATTGAGTCTGATTGATTTATTTCCTGCCCTAAAGATATGCTCTTGGTCAAGGTCAAGATGACTGGCCGTGTCGTGTGGAAGTCGGAAGGTCTAGAAAGGGCGATTTCATCACTTATTTTAGAAATGGGAGAGAAGAAAAGAAAACTCTTTTTAGCTCAAAACGTCGATCTAGTCTGTGTGGAAGGAAGACGAAAGCGTAATAACAAATCTAAACCTGCTCGCTACTTCATTTGTTTATATAATGAATAATGAAATCAGTCTTCTTTGATGTTGGAGCAAAAGAAAGTACTACATATGCCTTCTTCCAGAACCTTGCATCTTATTTCATAACCACCTTACAGAGCCTACTTCTCTGGGATATTCTAAATCCCATTGTTAGTGGCAAGCCCAACACTCGGCCCAAGAAGAAGAACATACGCAAGGGCAGGTTATGCAGATAGATTTTGTCATGCCTTCTTCTGTCCAAAACTATTTCATAGCCTTTCTTTCGATCTGAAAGTAGGTCTGCTTTGGTCTCGTATAATAAGGTAACAGGCGAATTGAACCGCGTCAATAAAAAGTCCAAAAAAGTGCACATTGGAACGAAGGGATTATGGGGAGGAGGCAATGAAAATCTTCACTTTCAGCAGGAACGGGGGGTCTTGTCTTCAATTCGCATTGTCTCTGTTTTTACCAGTGGGTCATATGAATGCCCGGAAAACGATCCTCCGATTCGAACATAAAAGACTTCCGGTACAAAAAGGCAGTAACTCCTCTTTGAATGGTATTGCTACTGAGGATACATTTGGGATGCCATTGAACACGTGGGAAATTGACTTGACTCTGTAAGTGCTACTATACACGCGGATGAATCTACGCTACGACACGAATGAGACATCCTTTTCTGCTTTGCAAGACATCCCTGCCAATGAGAATCAACACCGACACCGTCTTTCCTCCGGTGAAAAATTTCCTCCGCAAGCGCCTTGCTTTGTCACTGCAGTAACCAGCGAGTGAAGGGACGAAACGAGCCACTGGAGCGGCCTACCCATTTTCGGACATGGTACACTCAAGCACCGCACCCTGTTCCCTTGCATCAGTGAATGAACCGAGCCGAACACTGCAAAGGAAAGAACCCGCTGCTATAGAAGCAGCTGCAATAGACGCTGGTGTATAAGAATAGGCTGCTGGTGCAGGAGATCTGGAATCGGATTCCGGGGCGGCATCCACAAAAAGGGATTTAAGTAGGGGGGTGACGGGAGAAGATGGAGATCGGGGTGCTTTGCATTTTGAATGAATACCCAATAGCTTGATGGAAGGCAAAGCAATGAAGCTATCCGTGAAGAAGTGATTCCCAAGCGCGAATACCACGGTCTGTCTACTCAACTGACTGGGATAGGAAGCAGCATTTGGAACCAGATGCCAGCGGGTAGAGTAGAGAAGTGTGGGGTAGCAGCGTATGCCCGGAACCAGGTTATCTAATATCTGGGCTTTGAAAGACCAGGAACCTTAGCAATTCCGGAGATTCAAGACCAGTCGATGATCCATCCGTTGCTCATGCTGCTGATCTCGTAGATCATATTCCCCACGGCTATTCCCGTCTCTCAAAGGCCGGGTCTCATTCGATCCCCGCCTTTTCTCACTCCATGGCTGGTTTCGAATGCCTCTCATCCCCGCCTGCCTCATTCGACTAAAAAGTCTTTATCGTACAGATCACTGAGATTCATTTCGATCGATTCTTCCCCGAGAGTTCAATATGCATATTTGTTTGTGAGTTGTTACACGATGCATTCCTCTGGTAACATGTAAATTCTGCTTTCCCTCTCCGTTGAATGAACTAACTACGGGGCTGCACTCGTCTCCCGAGCCAGAGAGCAAGACAAAATGAGGGGCCTGGTCGATTGAATATCCCCGTAGTTAGGAAGTAGTTCCTGGGCGACTACCCATCTATCAGTCTTGCTAAAGGAAGAAAGCGTGCACGGGTGGTCGATAGAATCAGAAATATACAGATAGGTGACCCTGCTGAAAGAAGTCGGTTCAGTACTCGGCTATTATTTCGGAGAGTTAGTTCGGTTTACTCACTTTCAACCCACCACCATTTATGTCGACGAGGGAATCGGATCACTCCTCGGCTGATCGAAAAAAAGATCCCTCTAATGCCCGCTTTTCCATTTATCGCGTCCACCTACTCTACTGTATTCCACGACACAGATGGCATTATCTCCCACCTAACGACTAGAGTAGCAATGAACTTTCTGGCTTATGGTCGACTTCCGAAAGAGGGTATACCTTTCCTAGCTAAGATTAATGCTGATCACCTCCTCTAACGGGAAGGGAAGGAAAGAAAGCTACTCTAGAGATTCGGAAACTCCAGGCAAGAGAAGTCGGTCATTATCATCCAATTCCACCAATTATTCACCTGCAGAATGGAAATTCACGCAAGCAAGAGAAAAAAAAAACTGGCTAAATTGGGCGGAAAATAGGGAAATGAAAGGCGAATGAGCAGAAGTGAAGCAAGCCATGTGCGAAAACACAAAAGACGAAACACACTTAGGAGAACCTACACCCTGTCATTAAATTACCAAAATGCAATAGTAAAAGTCCGTTTCGGAAGGCTGCGCACCCAACATTTAGAGGGCTTGGGGCGGCCCGGATGAGGGGTCTGAATCCTCAACTCACCCAATTTTTTGGCTTCAGAGCTAGTCACTGGATTGTTTCCATGGCACGTCGGGACAATCACACCGGAGACTTAAAGGCACGTCCTGGGAAGCAAAAAGCAAGGTGCTCTTTATTGATGAATTGTAGATTTATTGTAGATAGAAGACCAGCACGATGCTTTCCTATCCGTGGAGACGAGACGGGCTATTCACACCTAACCAGCGCTCATCGACGGGCAGGGCCCTAGTCTCTCTCGCCAAGCCACGACCGAGACCCGCCCAATAGACAGGATCTACGGACCCTTTATCTTGGACCCCCGGCGAAGGGGGACTTCCAGGACTGCATCTTTGCCCGAAAGCTAGGTGAAGCAGGCTTCTAGTCAGGTGAACGGGCGGATTCAACTGGATTCATTTACGCTGATCTTAATACGAGCGCGTGACGGGATGGAGTCAGGGTCACTAAGCAGACCAACACAACTTTCAAAAAGATATTGGGTTGACTGAAATCTGCTCCCTCTCCCTGCTCGTGGAGGTGGCTTGTTTACTTTTTCGCTCTAGGCTGACCAGGCCTGAGCCCCGCCCAAGTACCGGGGTCATTCTCCATTTTGGTACCCAAGATTTTGACTGCTTATAACAGTAAGGGATCGCATTCTAGCCCGAAAAAAAACAACCACTTAAAGGCGGGCCTTTGATCAGGTGATAGGATGGCAACACCTGGTTGAGCCTTCTGCTCAAGTATTGTTTATTAACTACTAACTGAAAACTAACTATAAAAGGTTATGCTAGAACCCAACTACGGCTTATATATCCGTCGGATCGGTTCGTATATACAGTTAGCTAAGGCTCACGCGACCACTTTCATCTGTAAGGAAGACAAGACACTTTATATACCTCGACGCGCCGCAGCCACTATTTTGACTCCTTTTATGCAATTATGAACTCCACGGAACTTTCTCGATTCCAATGCAACTTCTCCTTTTGGAGCTGACGTAACAAACTACGCGAGCCTCCCGATGAAGCCAACAGAAATCCTATCCGAATACTAAAAAGAAAAGGCAGTTTCATTATGGTGGTATACCAGCCGCCAGTTCTGGAACTTCCAGTTCCAATCGAAGCATATAGATCCGTAAATGGATTTGTATGTATAGCCACTTCAGTCGTGCTCGTCGTTTCTCGAATGGAATAAAAGTATCTTTTTTCTGGGAACATGGTAAACCAGAAATTCTTATGTTCGTTATTCTTCATCCACCGATGCAGAAAATGCTCCAGTTTTCCATTCTCATATGAGGCAGGAAAGTTTATTGGCAACAGGCCGGCACGAAGTGATTCATCATGCTCAAACATGAACCGATTGCTCGTTGGGGACGGTTTATAAATCATCAAATTCCCACAAATGGAATGAGAAGTGGGTCCATGTAAATGATCGAGACCTCGCAAACAACAACGCTCCTTCCCCATATGGAGTTCGGAACCCAAAGGCAATCGTTGAGTGAACTGTATCTTATTCGTATTAGTTGACCTAAGCCGCACCATTCTTGCTGGGGTGGGGCTCGGCCTCCGAACCGTACGTGGGACGAGTTTCTGCCTCATACAGCTCGGGCCGAAGACCGGGGGAAGTTGAGGAGAGATGGAGAGACCCAGCTGCTGCTGGTCGGGACGGACAGGAAAGGGGGTGGGGATAAGCTTGTGAAGAAGCACTTATTCCCCCACAAAAAAAAAACCGGCCTTCTAGCGCTTCGCCTTCTTTCTATTCCATCCCAGTCCATTCCGGGATAGGCGGCTAATACTAATCTAATAAGTGCAGCAGTCGTCGTCTGACCAATCGGCTCGGACACCAGACCGCTCGTGCCCGCCCATTCTGTCTCGCCCTAAATGGAATGGCTCTCTTAGTTACGCTGCGCCCCAAACCCGAGTCCCCACGTCTGCTTTTATCCGCCCGCAACCCGCTTTCTTTGCCAACACAACAAACGAGCCGTCCCCTTCATTCTATGCGGACCCCGGCCGGGGCTGGCTTTTTGGGAAGCCCGTTCCCACCGCGCTCACGGCCCGGCTGGCCTGCCAGCGGTAGTGGGAATTCTCCCGTTCCCTGGTAAAAAAAAAAAAAAGGGTTGGTTGGATGCGGGATCTACTCCACGAGGAGCGGTACGGACGTAGATGATATCATCACGACCTCTCTTTGCGTACCGCTAGGGATGCTTAACGCCACTTCGCCAACTGGCATTACCTTCGCTTTCGTTTCTCTCAGTGTGGTCAGCACTGGGTGTTTCCGAGCTGCGAGGCTTACACCCATTCGCATTAGTTCATCCAAAGTTCCTTACCCTTATGCACGAATTTTGGAATAAGCCATCTTCCTATCAAGGTTAAGGAGTCAACTGAGCATCTCAGCGGCGGGATTGAATACCCGGATCGAATCAGAGTTCACGCCGCCCGCCCTGAACAAATAGGAGGCGTGGGCCACAGGTCGCACATAAGCCACCGGGTCGCACGACAGAAGAACACCCAACATAAAGATGCACACTCCTCCATGTGAAATAGGAAGATTCATCTTCACTTTTTTGTAGTAGTCGTGACCAACTGCCATCAGCAGTCGGCTCCTTGGTAAGGCGAGAGCTTCAAGCCCGATTTCTGGTGGCACACCCCCCAAACAAGCACCACTCGACGAAGGGGGGACTGGGAAAGCTACAGGCCCAAAACCTTCGACCCTTCTTTCTATATGGGGGTGCCCGGGGCACCTCATCTTGTCATTTCGTCGTTGCTCATTCCCGTTACGAAGTGTTTGGCCTTTCCTTCTCTGTGCCCGCTCACGCTTCGCTGACCTATCGCGTGGTAAAGAGAAGAGAGTACGAAAGAATTGTAAACAGAGCAGACCGCAGAAAGATTCTAAATATGACAAGTCCCCCATGGATTCGAAAAGAAGGAAATGAAGAACGGGAACGAAACGAAATAAAGCATTTCTAGCGGATGAGCTTCTCCCAATTATGTCTGGTAATAGAATAGGGCGGCTTGCTCTGACCAACACTCCACTTTTTGCTCTGTCCATGGAGCGTATGAATTTCCTGGAATGTAGATAGACCAAAAAAGGGAATTCAGGGATAGGAATAGGAATTATAGTCCCATTGGAAGAAGGGGCACCTATGGGAACATCTCTACTGACGAACCATTTCAATAGTACGGGTGCTGCCGTGCCACGAGGCACGACCATGGAAGTAATGAAAAAGAAGAAGTTCTGTAGTTGGACCATCTGCTCTATCCGTTCGATTTGAGCTTCTCCAGAGAAGATGAGACGCTAAAAATGAAAGTGTTCGCAACGCATACCGAAAAAGTACCCATGTTGCCGACCATTAATGACTAGTTCGAACACCAGGAGCAGGGTTGAAACCAAGAAATATTTGTTACTTTCCCTTTAGTAGATCGTGGCGGTGTCGTCCTCCTCATTATAGTCCTCACTCATAGAATCTAGTGCACTTCGAAAGAGACCAGCCTTCACTATCCTGGTCTCAAAGATAGAGTATTCTCTATAAAGACTATACAAAGAGATATTGACTTTGACAACATAAGAGAAAATTCTCCCATTTCTTTATTTGAGTAAAAGATGATTTACTGACTTTTTCTTCTCTGTTCTTCTTCATTCTAAACAGGAAAGCATCAACAAAACTGCCCTTCCATATAGATCGTCGTAGCATGAACTAATTTCTGCCTTTCCCCACCCCCACTATTGCCCTTTCCTTTGTCTTTGGTCTTTTTCGACCTTTCTTCCTTTCGCCCGTCATTCGCAAACTCAACAAATTTCTTTATTTATCTATTGCTTACCAATGGATACACCTATCGTCGCAAAATTCGTTGAGCAACTGAGCTAACGTTGCATTTTTTGTCGATATTGTATCGATTAGTCACTTTGGAACCTTCTATTTTTCCCCTCCTTCCTTGCTTGCTTTCGTTTCCGCGGTCTTTCTCTTTCATGAAAAATGATATGTGTATCTTACACAGAACTTTCTGTTCACAAGGCGAGTGGCACTCATTCATATTTCTCGTATGAAAGAGAAAGTTTTCAGTGGTTCCGAGTTGGTAGCAAGAAGTACAATCTATCTGGTAATACCTTCAGTTGACTTTCTCGATCCAGTTCACAGAGAAAAAGACTAAAAGCTGTACCGGAGACTCCATTGGGCTAGTTCATTAGTCCTTTTTTCTGTATTTGTACGGAACTATTCTATATAATATTCCTTTGCCTTGTGCAATGAGGTTATGCTTTTTCACTTCTTCGGACCACCTTATGGTTCGTATACCTTCCCCGCATAGAGTAGATGGTAAGCAGATACTATCCCGTTCGGGACTTTCCTTCCCTTTTCTTTTTCTTTTGGATAGCTGCCGCCTGCTCTTCCTTGTCATCTGCGGGTCCTTTCTGTAAGAGTCAATAAGTCCTCGGTTGGTAGTTGAACGAAGTAAGGGGTAAATCCCCCAACGAGTGATGGGTGGTCTGTCTTTGTTTGCGCTTCGGTTCGGTAGTTCAACCCCCCTGGATAGGTGGGGCAGGGGGGTTGATCGGGAAAGCTGTGATTCTCAATCTCCCCTTTTTCTCTTTTTCAATGAGTAGTTGAAAGTTTGAGGATCTCTTTTTTTCAAGGTTTGATTGGTGGGTGAGTGAAGCGAGGGGTAAATCCCCGAGCGAGCGAAGAGGTGTACCCTTGCGAAGGGTGTAGTAGTTATCCTTTCGCGGTGCTTTGCTTTTGTTTGGCTGGTGCATCTGTCCTCTATTGTATCAGGCAAAGGATGCGCGCTTTCTCTAAGATCTCAGTTTGCACCAGTAAGCATTCTTTGTTAACGAAAAAGATTTGGAAATATGTATGAGAGGACAAATTTGGATCTTTACTACTGGGGAAGAAGAGTCCCCTACCCCACGTAGGGTCATAGATCTCAATAAGCGGATAATGAGTCAGTACGTCAACAATCAGAAAAACCTCCATCTGGCACATTTCCCAATCTAAGGATTGTTTTTCAGGTCTTTCCAATGCCGTGGACGTGGAAAGGATCAGCAGCAAACCACCTAAAGTTACCTTTGATTGTGATTGTGGAGTTGAGGAAGGGGACGGTGCTAGACGACTCGGCGATTCTACCCTACCTTTTTCCCAGGATTAGACGCCTATTGACGAAGCTCAGGATTGGGGATTGTCGCTCTATTGCTTTAGGAGAAGAACCTATCACTGACTTTTGTGAAAGTACCTCTCTCATTGCACCAAAAGAGTCTGTCTTTGTTTGACGATAGGGCTTGAATAGAAGGTTCGATCGGTCCACCACTAAGGATCTATGGTAGGTCAAAGAAAGCAGAGAAGATTGCCCACCACTTGTCCTTGTACGCGCTAGAAAATAGAAAATATAGGCTTTCTATGAAAGCTCGTAGGATCAGCTGACAAAAGAGAAAGGGATTCGGACTCACCTGGTTCATGTCTATCGAAGAGGGATCTTATCTTGCGCTTTACCGCAGACTCGTAGCATGGGTGATTCTTCTTCATCTTAGGTAATGAATGTGACCAGAGCGATTTTGAGCATGTTGACCAGTTGAGTGGAGTACATGAGCGTTCTGTGATCTTTAGTCAAATCCCGTACTGTAATGTATTGTGCCATTCAACTTAGCAGTCTTATCTTTTTTTGTAGAGAAATGGAGGATTTCTTGCTTGCTCCAGTCCCTGAACCCCTTAACCAACTAATGATCATACTTGGAATTTGGCCTTGCTCATGGCACTTCTTCCTTCGTCACTCGCTCATGGGGTTGAGTGCCTTCCCGTTCGATTAGCTCTCTCGTAACAAAGAAAGAGAGGAACCTTCAAAAATATGCGCTTATGCGCTGCGCTTTGACTTGGTCCGCATCTCCGCTACGCTACTGGTCCTCTAACTCTAACCTTTAGTCGACCCTTCGGCCTTCTCCTTCCTAGGAAACCATTTGCCTTTGACCTGGACAAGCTATCCTTTTGACGGCGACCTACCTTTATCCATCAATCTCGCTTCTTTAAAAGATGCGCTCTCACTCCACATTCAGTCAGCCTGCCCCTTTCGAACGAGATGCGAAGGTCAGTCGTGGGCCTAAGCTTGAAAATGTGCAACTTGGTAGAGCATTTGCCAAAACAAACAGGTTTCTTTCAGTAGCGATATGCTCCGGCTTGGGAGGATAAATAACTTAGCTTTTTTGAAGTTAGCTCCTCTCCTCTATCCGGATAGATATGTCCCTATGAGCGACTACGCCGATCTTTTCTTATATGTTTTGGCCACGTCCGTTTCCGCTCCGAAGAAGAAGGTTTGGATCTTTCAATCTTATGTCGTGAGGGATGTGACCTATGTTAGGTCCATAAGATACCACAGCTTTTTGTGTTCTATGATTCACCTCCGAATAATGAGTAGGTAGTTCGATCCTTTTTATTCTTATCTTGCTAGTAAACGGGGATCCGGAGCAATAGGTCGAATTACTATATAAAGAAGACTTGTAAACAAAAGGACTTATTGTTCGAGTAGGAAGATTTCGGTTTTTCTCCTTCCTTCTCTTCGATAAGAAGAAGTATTTGAAATGAAACAAATTCCTCTTCATTCTGTTGTGCTCAGCGAAGTAACTGCCTAAGCATACTTTAGCGGATCCAAACTTCTTTGTTCTTTCTAAGTCTTCTTCTTGCATAGAAGAACGCAACTCTTGCAAAAACCGGGATTTGACTAGTAGGCGGCACCCCCTCTGAGTTTTGAGTAGGCGGAACCATTCTGTTTTGGTTCTTCTCCACATTCTGACCGGTAGAAATTTTCCTATGATTTTTTCAACTGATATGTCGATATAGAAAGATCTCCTTATTTCTTCACCGCGGGTTCTCGTGTCACTTTCTTGAAAAGATATTAGATCACCGTGGGAAACTTTCAAATGAGTAATGCTTACCAGTCCATTATTCACACAAACCCTTCGATGACTTATCGGCTGCCTTGCTTGAGGAAGAGTGTCACTAAAATGGAGACGAACCGGAATCACGTCCGATCTTGTTTCTTGATTGAGTAGAAAAGGGATATATGAAGTTCGTTCTCTTCCTCTGTGCATCTCCCTTATGGGTAAATCCCCATAATAAAGGGACAACTTTCGTATAGTTTGTGATTTGATGTTACTGTTTAGATTTTCTCTAAGAGAAAGATTTCTTTTAATAGATCTCCTCTTGTTCCTCAATCTTCGAAGAATGCGGCGTTGTATTAGAGAAAGTTCTCTGTTCCGAACATTTCCTGGAAGTAGACGACACGTTTTAAATCTTAATGCAGGCATGGCATATCTCGTTGAATCAGTCTTTTTCGCCACATCGCGTATAACGGGAATCGAACCCAATTCTTCCACGACCCCCCACGAAAGGTCCTCCCTTAACTCAATTAACTACGAGAATTCCTGTGATTGCGTTGCCTAGTTGTTGTCAGTTTTCATAAATCCTAGATTAGATATACTACTTAGTATTAGTAAACATTAGCGGAAACCCTGTACTTGACCGACTGCTAGACAGTGCTCAGGTAAAGGACAGTGTCAGAAAGCGAGCGGGAAAGCTCAGAAAGTGTGGCGTTCCGAAGACCTACCTGCTCTGCTCCCTATTGCAGAAACTCGGACCTGCCTCTCCCGCAGTCAAAACTCTCCTCTCCAGTGGGACCCGCCCTTAGGCTGGGCCAAAAGCCTCGTCTCCTTCAACTGATTCAAGTGATTCAGTCACTAGGAAAGTAATCTCACTGAACATTGGATTATCTAAAACGTAGTCAAAATTACAACGCTAAATCGAAAGTCCAATATTTATATACAACACACACATATTCCTCCCTTACGAACAAGAAAATCCAGTGGGTGGTTTGGAAGGCTTCTTCTTTGAAGAAAGGTTCTTAACCACCGGAGACCAGTTTTCGTGAAATTTTGGCGATAGTTAGTTTCTCGATCCTCTCTGTCACTTGAAGGAAGATAGCTACTGTCATTATAGAATCTTTTTTTTTTAGGTAGTGACTCCATTTCGATTATTGGGTTCCTAACGGGTCCCTAATGAGCTCGCTATGCTTACAGCTTGGCGACTCCGCTGGGGAAAGCGGATTCAAGCCAAAACTGGAATCCCCTTTTACCTCCCAAATCACTGGTTTCCAACTTGCTTAATTACTTACTTTATTTATGCTTGATCGCTTTTTTTTATTTTCCATAGTTTATTGCTAGTTCACTTGCGTCTTTTTAATGCAACATTGCTTCTTGCTTCATGTTTATATTCCATGCTAGGTAGTTTACATTAACACTGAAAATCCTTGGCTTTGTCTTTCCAACCTCGCCCTTGCTCGCGTTCGCCGAGATTCAGTTTCAAACAACTGAGCAAGAGGGATGTCGGAATCTATTTCGGAGACCATTTTGCCCTTCTTTTTTCGCCTTACCCACCATGTTAACTGTTACAACAGATTCTTCGTGCTCTTTTGGAACCCATTTCTGGGTTATTTTGGGCTGTTTTGGTGTTTGGGCAAGCTTTCTTTTTATTGCCCGTTGACGGGCCCTTCGGGCTGCCCTTTGTTTGTTGAGGTTCCTTCTTGCCGTCTTGCGGCGAACAACTAGGGGAGGTATATCCTGTCCTTCAGACATAGGTACGGGTCCCCATTCAGTCTTCTCATTGTCTATTGCAATAGGGCTAAACGAATTGCTTTGCCCCCTTTGCGGTAAGGGATTCGCTAAAGAGGTACTTTGGTTTGTCGTAGCCGGGCCGTCAGGTGCCTGCCCTCTTCGGCCTCCCCTTCTTTCCCATTCCAGCGGCTTGTTCGCTCGTAGATGCCTCATCGTTCTCAACATGTATGTTTCCTTTGCTGATCCGGTCTTGAATAGTTTGTTTGAGTGTTGGTGCCATGCCCCCCAATCCATTTACCGACATAGCAACGGTCGAGTGCTTGGAAGGGAGATCTCAGAAAAACCACGCCCGGTAAGGTCGGTTCAACTCTGCATAGATGTATCGTATCGACTCCTCCACCCGACGTCAATCTCTCGGGAATAGGGAGTTGTTACAGGTTTATTGGGTTTCAGCCCCTATCACGTAAGGCCCAGCTCCTGGACTGGCCCGCAAAGGGAAGGGGTTTGAATGCCGATTCCCACCGCAAGCGCCTCGGTTTTGATGCAGCTGGTCGGTCGTTACTATATATCCGGGGCGCGAGGAAATATCGGAAAAGCGGCTGGTCGTGTAACTTCACCAGTAGTTTCCCGGTTCTCGTCCCCGTCCACTATTCGATCGAGCTCTTTCTGCATTTAAGCCCATTCTCCGCAGCCCTCTTGCAGGAAAGGCTCGATGACTGATCGCTTGATTCTTTAGCCAAGCCCCAGAAATTCCGGGTCGCCCTAACGTTGATACGTGTATGAGAGCAGGACGACCAACTATATCGTTTTAGAAGTAGCGCTTTACTAGCCTGACTAGGGCTCAGACCCCACTCTATTCTTCAACTTCGAGGTGGCGCTCCGCCCTATCCATGCAAAGCTCGGCAACAACCCTATTTCTCTTTCATTGCCTAGCTAACCAATTCCGCTTTTCTGTCCCATTGACAATCGTCCACAGGTCCAGTTGCTCAAGCAAGAATTCCATCCTTGACTTCCATTGTACATGGAACCATTCAACCTGTCCCCAACACTGGTGGCGACGGCTGGTCTTTTTGGATCGAGTGCTTTATGCATTTTCAAATAAGAGTCATCTCCCCAATTCAGAAATATTGTTGAGCTCGCCTAAAAATGCAAGCCGGGAGAAGGAGAAAAACCGCCGGTTGCATTCGAATAAAATTGCAAATCCCACATTGTATATATTCAGTTTTTATACCTTTTGGCAACAGTACCCAGGGACAAAACAACAACAAATACTACAATCATACCACTAATGACTTTGATAATGAAAGTCAAGGATTTGGACACCAATGTCTCAACAAGAACAACGAACGCTCAGTCTTGTTTGCTTTTCGTAGGGAAGAATGGTGAGGCCACAAATCGGAGCGATAAGCTTAACAAGGTAAACTGGAATGGGGCATTGCATTTTTTTGATTGAAGCTTACGCATAAGCGGAAATGACGACGTATGGAAAATAGGATAGACTCAGGTAAGTGCCTAAGTCAGACGGTAGACTTAGGTAAGATACGACTTGGGGATTCAGAATAGTAAGTAGTAATCCATGAGGCTCGAGAAAGTTTGGATAAAGGATAAGTATCCCTCGTAAATCGGAATTGCACGGACGAAGTTGTTGCTAATAGATATGGTTACCCACACACAATAGGGTGCCCCATATTTTGTTGTTGGCTAGGCTGAAGTTACAGCAAAATAGCCTGTTAATCTGTCTCTCTTCTAAGTAGAGGTAACAAGGCCTCCAGCCGCGTCTCGTACTGAGGTGGATGAAGCCATATAACTAATGATCGTCAGTTCTCCGAATTTGGAGCATGTCTCACTTTTTTTGAAAGAGAGTTTGAAAAAGTCACAGATGTGCTGGCGAAGCCCGGTTCTCCCCCTTTTCTAAGGGGGTTTGATTGTAGGCCCTCCAGGTCTTCTGTCCGAATTGTCGGACAGGTTCAGTTCAACAGGTGTAACGGCGCATCCTAGGGATGCTTACTCATTATTATTATTATTGGTTCATCCGAATCTTCGAAAGAGTGTGAGTCTTTCTCGGGTCTTTTGTGACCGGGTGAAAGACTCCTGCTTAGACTCAACTAATCTAAATGTCCGAAAGGAATGAATTTCTCGGGTGGAGTTGCAAAATCCTTGTATTGGACGTTTAGGCCAGAAAAGCGAGCCGGCTGGCCTAGATCTTCGGGCGTTGTGGCAATGGTAGTCATAGGCTATGGTAGTAGTGGCTGGGAACTGGCAAGTTGTTCTCAAACCCTGCCGAATCCTACCTCAGCACAACTCCATCCCTCCTGGCAAAGATTCGATACTCTTCCTATATTTGGTCTGCTTATTCAACACTATTGCTGCTCTATTCGGCTTGCTGTTACGAAGGTCTCAAGCGTCCGGTTTGAGCAACGGGAGAGCGATAAAACACAAGGGGTATGTATGAAAAAGAGTCTTCGACCAACTGGCGAAGGAATAGGACCGGTCACCCGCTCCGCGATAGAGGCGTCCCACCTCCTCGGCTTTCCGAACCACAACCCCTCCATCCAAATGAGGATCGATTTCCACCGAAGGATGGATAAACATAGTTACATCAAGGGCGCAGCCGTTGGTGCAGTCCCGGGAACAAGGAATGATGGTTCAGTTGTTTACCCGGCTTTCCCGCAAGACCCACCTGTATCTCGAGACTGCTATTGACTGGGCCCAGCAGCCGGGCCTACTGGTCCATATCAGATGTTTTCATGAAAAAAAGATATTTCACCGCCGCTCCGCTTACTACGCTAATATATAAGAGGAGATAGACCAGCAGCAGCACAACGCCTAGTTCCAGATCCTCCAGCAACAAAGGTGGTGGAACCTACAGCAGCACTACCTGGAGTGGCGAAGCAAGTAGCAGCGGTGGGAGTCACGGGGTATAAGTAGCAGAGTAAGCTAGAGCCAGAAGCTTCCCACCTACTACCATCTTGCTTAGAAAGATACCCAGTCACATATCCAAAATTGATATATACGCCACCTTGCCTAGCATCTTTTACAGTTCGTATAGCAGCATCCCTGAATTCCATGGCTTCTCCACTACCATCTCACCTAGCATACATCATCAAAAATGAAAATCGTAGTGTAAGATCCAATTCGGCCGAGTGAAAGCAGTAAAGGGTTGAATGAACCCATGTGTGAAAGCGGTGAAGGTAGGGGATCCATTGCTCCTCCCGTCTTCTCCGGCAAATAAATGCTATGTTCAACTATGCCCACCCACCTCGACAAGCCCGGAACTTCTTTAAATAAATGAACGTAGGGGACTTGAATACAAGAGTTTTTTTGAAACCAACGGATCTCCCCTTCCGATCATGGAATTACCTTGTTCCAACCCATTCATTGAGTGAGCTGGCCTTGAAGGGAGTACATGCAATGGAGTATAGCTTTGATGGCCAAGTTCAGTTGTTAGTTCTAAACGGTGGGAAAATCAAAGAGCTTACATATTTTGTTAGTTAATGGGTGGAACCAAACCTCGGATAAGGGTACTCCAACCCAGTTATTCGAGCTCCGGTAGGCCCAAAACTCATTTCTCAGAGCCCCCCTCTCATCTTAAAGGAAGGGTGGAACAGTTTCTCAGTTTCCAACTGCTCTGGAGATGCAGGATCAGAACTATCACCATTGGAAAAAGTAGTTAGCAGTACCCGTCCCGTCGAATCTTTTTCTCAATTCAACATTGCCTGTCCGTCCCGATTTCTCAAATTGTCAATTGAGTTGGGATTTCTCAATTCCAAACCCAAAACAAAAAATGAATGGCTTTTTTTATAGGGCAATCAAATGTATTGAACCCAATTGACCGTCTCCGGTTCGCCGCTGCCCGGCTGACGCACCTGAGATTCTGGCCGGCTTTCCCCATTCATCGTTAGTACGGGCGAGATGGGAACATGGACGTTCAAAAAGCACATGATGCGCAGCCGCTTAGACGAATTCCACTTCTCTAGATCATGGTGTTGTTCCCACTCTTTATGCTTTTCCCCTCCCGGCGCTTAGGAGGCAAAAAGCCAATTTTTCATGAATGAATACGAATGCCCGAAGTTTGCGATCATTTCGATTGTTTGTTGAAGCAAGATTTCCCCTCCGGAGATCCAACTAAGCTTTTGGATCCGGATCCTATAAAGAATTCGGCTGGGTATCCCACTTCCGGTTCATCGGAGCAGATAGGAGTTCATCCATTCTTTGATGGCGGTTCTCAAGCTAATCTTGGCACCCCACGTCTATTACAGCCTCGATCTTGGAACTACACTTGCTCTTGCCTTGGTGCTGTTGGAAATCCAATGATTTCAGTGACGGCCATCACCTTGTTTGTTTTCATGTAAATAGAGAAGTTCCCACCTTAGAAAAATGGCCCCCTTTCATTAAGTACCTCTCCCGGCTTTCTTAGTGACGAGCGAGCTTCCTTCTTCCTTTTCCTTTTTAACCCCCCCCCCGGTCCGGAAGTGCTTCGAACTGGAGGGAATAAAGCTCAACTAGGAAACTCTTTGGTCTACTTTATTTAGAACATGGGTCATCAATCAGTACGAGTTGAACGGGATGGATATTTCACCAAAGAAGGAAGCTATGACTGCCAAGACCGTTGCTTTCGATCATTCATTCTCTCATGTAATCCAATTGACCAGTCATCCCTTTAGCTGTTGGACTCAATTCTTTGTCCGTAGGGGAGAGAAAGAAAATCAATATTTCCAAAAAAAATATAGGCTATAGCCCCGGAACCCTACAAAGTCAAGATTTACGGGGAGCAAGGAGATTGTAAACATAGCTATTACGTATGACTAATTCTTTCCCTGAATGAAAAATCTGTATGATCTTATGAAGAGCGAGAAGCTTGCTAACCAAAAAAGATGTCGCGGTCAAGACGAGCTGAAAAACTACAGGGCGTGCGTTAGCACGTAAGCTTTGATGCTGGAGTTTTTTGGGCGTGGTCCAGTAAAGTAAAGCCTATATCGCTTGTTTTTAGCCTTCATGGTGAATGGCCCACCCTTTCTTTGAACCTTGTCAATGATCGAACTTACAGATATGAACTGAGTGCCATTTGATGAGTAAGATCGAACAAGGGAGAAGGATATGGAAAGGATGAAGTAATGAAAGAGGAAGTCATTGCTAGTAGTAACGACTTGTCACGATCCATTGGTTCATATAGAATCCATGTCCTAGGTCTATCAAAAAACATTCTTTTCGCTAAGCGTATATAATAAAATAGAGTGAAAGGGTCCACCCCGAAACCAAGGGAAGGGGGTACTAACTAACAGCTGAGTCCTCTCCGAACCGCAGGAGATAGTTGCCCATCATACGGCTCACCAACTTCACTTGCCTCTAAGGGGGGCTCGCTCCGGGCAGGTTCGGATCACTTACAATACACGGCTCTACGAAGGGGTTAGGAGCGTTTTCAAGATGATTCTTTCTTTGTTGAGACAAAATGGAACCCATCTTTTCGACTGGAAAATGTGAGTCTGTTTTGTCCACTTTATCCATCCCCCTCTATCAAAATGATCAAAAAGAAAGGCGAGCTTGCTTCTTATTCCCGTGTTTGATCTTTTCCATCTCTGCCCCGCCATGTGGGCAGAGACCCCTGTAGAGAATGAAGAGGGGCCAAGGATCTTCCTCTCAAGAGTGCTTCTCGAGGCTCCACTCTCTCCCCTGAATAAGTAAGGCTCCGTTAGCCTGGGGGGATAAGGAGTCAGGATTGAAGCCAACCAACGTTCTGCCAGACACTGGACAGGGTTTAGCTCTGTAAATGTGTAGAGCCAAGTGTAGTGTGGTGTAGTAGTAGGCACTTCTAGGCCCCTTCCCGGCTACTGGATCACTCCAGTGCTTCGGGTACTACGGACCCTCTGCCATCCATTGCAGCAGAGCCGTTTCATGAGCGGGGGGGCTAAGCGCAGTTCTTTGAATCAAATGTTGAATGAAATCGAAATCGATTCTTTTTTAGATATCCGGATAGATGGATGGATCTATTCATATATTTGTAGCAAGAAGCCCCAAATCCTTGATTTGGCCAGGAAACAAAGCACTGCTTTGGGCCCAGGAAGCGAAGGGAATGAGCTCGGCTGCTTCTCCTCCACACTTCTGGATTTTTTTTCTCCGTGCCCTTTCCGTATGCGCTTCGCGCGCCATTGGCGCTTTGCTCTCCTCTTATTTTTCTTCATTGGACGGTTCGGATGGACTTCGCCGTTCTTTCCCAACTCAAATGGAAAAGGCTGTATCACATCGAGATGTCGATTCGTTTTCCGCCCCAAATGAGATGGGGAATTAGTCACCTCTGTCCCTTCATCTTTCTGAATAGAGGCCCCGGCCCGGCTCGCGTCGTTCCAACAACCGACGGGGAGCACCTCAGTATACGATCGCGCGCAGTAACTGGGAGTCCTATTACACCTAAGGCCAACTTCCATTCACCAAACCAAGGTTCATCTCGTGTAGTGATTGTGGACTCGTACAAGGATATGGAGTCGACGGTTGATGTATCAGACTCGACCCTGTCTTTCGTAGCATGCATTCCCATCCGTGTCGCAACTGATTCGGTAAGCTACGTGTCCGGTGCACGGAAAACTGCCTTCGGTCCCCCAACCTTACTCATGGCAACCTTCCGGCCGCCCAACGACCTATAACGCTAGTCACTACTCCCACTGGGGCTAGGAAGTAAGCCCCACAACCCAAAGCGGCGAAGAACAAATAGAATTTGCTACAAAAGCCGGCTAACGGGGGTATTCCTGCGTATGAGAACATTGTAATGGAGAAGGTCATAGCCGAAATAGGATTCGTTTTGGCTAGAGCGCCCAAATCCGCTATATATTTGACACGGGTTTGCCGTAATGCTGGAACTATGGCGAATGCATCTATCGTCATTGATGCATAAATAAATATACCAATTAGTAGTGATTGAATTCCTTCTATGGTTCCACATGAGAAACCAGTACGAATATAACCTACATGTCCAATCGAACTATGAGCTAGAGGTCTTTTGACTTTCGTTTGCGCCATGGCGGCCAGTGCTCCTAAGATCATAGAAGCAATGCTGCAGAAAAAGAAGATTTGTTGCAATGTACCTCCATAGGAACCAACAATAGAAACACGTGACATATTTGCAGAAATAGATATTTTAGGCGCAATAGAAAGGAATGCTGTCACCGGGGTGGGTGAACCCTCATAGATATCAGGTGCCCACATATATTGAGTCAAAAGAGAGATGGAGTCCGAGGGAGAGGGGGTTTTCTTCGGGGCTCGAGAGATTGAATAGATAGGGCCCCACAAGTTGTTAATTCGCCGCTGGGGAATTCACACAAAAGGGAACGAGGAATTCTCAACGAAAAAAGTGCTCTCTGAACCGAACGTGAAAGTTGTTTTCCATCAGACGGCTGTTCACGTAACTCCACTCTCGGCTTGGATTATATATCCAAAAAGGTCCGCTCTCGGCCATTTCACACGCTGCCTAGCAGAGGCGTGGTTATCTGAAGTGGATTCTCTCTTTTGTAGTAGATGCCGAACCTGCTGCTCAGTGGGCGGTCGCAGCAGCTACATGGACCCCTTCCTTTATGTTGTTGCCAGCGCTTTCCCGGGCCGAGCCGGAATTCTTTATTAGAAAAGAAAAGGGCAGGCAAAGCCCGAAGGAAGGCTGCTATCCCCTCGGCCTTCTTCGTTTTCGATGAAAAAAAAAATCGACATCTCGATCCCCGAAAGCGTTTTCCTTACCCCGCCGCATCGCATCTCCCTCCCTTCGTCGAGCCTTTCCTTTAGTGGTTTAGGAAGCATTCCTTTATCTGAACGTCGGCAGGCATTCTGTAATTCCCTTTTTGGCCCCGGGGTTGTTTTGGTTTGAACATAGGTTCAAACATGATTGGAAGGGTCCTAGCTACGCCATGCGTTCAATAGAAAAAAAAGCCTCTGGGAAGCAGCAGGGATGACAAAAAGAGGGCGCTTTCCTGTGTTGCACTGAAAAAAGGACAAATGAGAAGACGCTCTGATCATTTGTTTCTTCCTCCCGCACCCGGCCCGCGTTAGAGGGGAAGATTAGCAAAGCGGGAAAAGACAGAGGGAGTGGGAGCAGCATCTTATTCTCTTCGCGAGAACTTCAGGATCAGAGAAGCATTCGGAACGGGCGACGCCCTCATTTCGTTGGCAGAAGCAGAAACGATCCAATCCATTCGGGGCTTCGGGAAAAAAAAAAATTTCGAGAGAAAGAGCAGATGGATTGGATCCTAAAGGCTCCCCTATATCGAAGACTCATTCCTATCTATTGATAGAAAGATCTTTGTCAAATACCTGACTTTGCCTTTGTTTGTTAGATTTTTCTATTATAGGAATTCCTCATATCCAAGGCAGCTTCCCACAAAGACCCCACCCATACGAGGGGGGGCTGTTCGCCTTTTGAATCGACAGTAGTAGGGACTTCATAGCTACTTTCATTCTAAAGGAAACCAAATAACTTTAGTCAATAGGAGCCCTACTTCCTTCAGTAACAATTCTTAGTAAGCGGGCGGAGCGTACCTTTGGTACTTCAGTAGGGCAAGCAGGTTGATAGTGACTTCTTTCATTTGGTAGGGCGACGAATACTTCAATGACGGAAACGTCATAGGGTCGCCTTTGGAAGCTAAAGTGTGAAAGCCGGGAGAAAAGAAAGCTTGCTCGAAACGGCCCTTGACCCTAACCCTCGGAAGCGAAGGCGCAAAGCGTCACTTTTCAAAAGGAGTGAGGCTGACTGAATCCATCCATAAACCCGGAAACGAAAGGAAGTTCGTTCCCTTTCGTCAAGTGGGTAAGGTAGGCGAACCACTTAAGCGCAAGCGCCTTAGACTGACGGAACAAAGCTGCTAAGAAGTGGGCTGAATGGAAAAAGGAAAGGGACAAGGGCGGTCGTCGCTTGGCGCGAAGGCTGATGGTTCGGGGGTAGGGTACGGTACTAAAGGTCCTCGGACTTCCAGGCGGTTTTTCTTTTTGGCAGCTGTTCACCGTTGGATCTCGCCAATACAGCCTCCTATGGTTTTCGTTACCGAGATATCTTTTCTTTTTCCCAGGGATTTCTTGGGTAATCAGCTCCCATGCTGCAAACAGTCAAATCTGAACCTTGTCGCTCTTCTTTCTTTCCTCGTGGGCAGGAAGCACACCAGCAGCGTGCGTTGCGTGATTCCACTGTGTTTTTTGCACTTGACTGGGTGGACAGTTGACCGGAAGATAACTTCGATTCGCCCGGCCAGCAGGCGGGCGGCGTGCTTATCTTGTGTGATAACACTACAGAGCGAGTAGCTCTTCTAGTCGGGCAGCTGTGTGACAACACTACAGAGAAAGCGGCGCTTTTGTGTAACATGCTATGGTCTCAACGCCCTTACGAGGTAGTGATGAGTTTCACGCGCTCTAAGCCCGGCCCGCGCGCAGTTAGGAGGATTGGCCGCAATGATCGCGGTACCACCCATCCTAACCTACTACCTATAGGGGGCCGTCCGTCCTACAGCCGCCCGAAGAGGAACTGCAGTGATCTTGAATAGGGATCCTACAGCGATAGAGAGAATCCCCATAAAAATACCACTAGATTGAGCACCAGTGATTTCGTATCCGGTCAAAATCTTGGCTAATTGATCGAAGTGGGTAGCTCCAGTAGACCCATAGATCATGGAACAAATAGGGTGGGTAGGCCCAACCACCACACTACATGTATAGACGCGAACCCCCCTCGTTACCGTACGTGCGACTCTCACCGCATACGGCTTGCACAAAGACTCCTAAATCCATCCCGAGCTTTTTATTCTATTCCACCTCTCCTCTCCAATCCTCGATCAAACTTGCCTTCCCCAGTTGCGCTAACGCTAACGCCCTTGCTTCTTCTTTTTTCTTTCAGAACCTTGCGCGCTCTTCACGGTGATTCTTTGCTTGTTGCTTCAAAAAAGGCTAAGGCACTCTTCGAAGCTAGAGTTTGCAACTGAAAAACGTAGGGTTTTTCCTCGGGTGGGCGCTTCCTTCGTCTATCGTATGTATCGCTTGGCTTCGTCCCGAACCAAGGAGGCATTCCTAAGGGCGCGCGCGTGTGCCGACTGCAGAGACTACAAGCCGACGCCGGAAGCGACTCGCTTCTATTCTCGTCTCGTTGGGATTTGATATAGATGGGGAATCTCTATAGATCGTAGTAGTTCTAGTTCGCCAACCTCTCTAAAACGCATACGATACAATTTTGCACTTCACGGCACGGCCACAAAAAAGAAAAAGAAAGAGCTTCGCTAGGTTGGCCCTCCTACGTTGAGGCCTGGCCTACTTTCTCTTCTCTTAAGTCTACAACAAGTGGGAGAGGCAGGATTCGAACCTACGTAGAAAACCTTCAACAGATTTACAGTCTGTCGCTTTTGACCACTCGGCCACTCTCCCCTTCCCGGGCCGACGCCCCCCTCAAAGGGTTCCCGAATAAGAAGGATGGCGGCGTTCGTTCTTATTTCTTATTAAGAAAAGTGAAGTTAAGTTAAGAAGATTGAAGGGAACTATTAGATTAGCTAGCGTGGAGGGAGAATAAGTTCATTTAGTCAGTTCATAACAATTTCTGTAAAGCAAGGAGCAAAGCTTCTACGACAGCTTCCCCTTATTGCCATCGTCGTCC